TTGGTACTTATCGGGTATAGAATAGATCTGCTTCTCTTTGTTCTTACGAATAGAGTTGTTCCCTTATTTTGATTTTCAATGAGATGAAATCAAAATGAACCCACAGAATCTACTGAAAAAAAGTTTAGGTACACAGTATCAAAAATTTAGGTACCCATTATAGAGTCTTCTGAATTTTGATAAAATAAAGTGACATAGTTTCTATTTCTCTTTGATAAAGGGATATTCCCATGGGTTTACCTTGGTATCGTGTTCATACTGTCGTATTGAATGATCGCGGTCGATTGCTTTCTTTTTATTCTTTTTATATAATGAAAGCAACTCTAGTTGCTGGTTGGGCCGGTTCGATGGCTTTAGACGAATTAGCTCTCTCTGACCCCGTTCTTGATCCAATGTTAAGATTATGATCAATAATCTTAATATACCTATTTTGTTAAGCATCCATGGCTGAATGGTTAAAGCGCCCAACTCATAATTGGCAAATTCGTAGGTTCAATTCCTACTGGATGCACGCTAATGGGAACGTTCAAAAAGTCTATCGGAATTGGCTCTCTATCAATGGGATCTCCTCATCCATACATAACGAATTAATTGGTATAGTATATTCATACCATAACATAGGAAGAGTAAGAACTAGGATTCTGATGGATACTGAAACTCATAGGTAAGAAAATGGATTTATGGATGGAATCAAATATGCAGTAGTTACAGGAAAAAGTCTTCGGAAAGAATCAATCTTTCATTAAATATCAAAATCAAGACGATGTATTTGGGCCATACGCTTATTTAGAGACTTATTGTGAAAATTGTGAGACATCCATTTACAAAAAATATGCGCAAAAAAAAACAAAGATATTTGTCAACATTGTGCATTTCATTTACCAATGGAGAGTTTCGATCGAATCGAATCTTTGATTGATTCGGGTACTTGAAGTCCTACGGATGAGAATATGGTTTCTATTGATATGAGATTCTTAGATCCACATAGAAGATTTTGAACAATCTGGAAAATGGGAATGTCGATATTTCTTAGACAATAATGGATTTTTGAGAGGATCAAGAATTTGACTATTTTGACTCTCGTCAAATATAAAGAAGAAATTCTCAGAAAGATACCGAGAGGAAGGAGAAGTAGATAAGCATTTGTTCAGCAATGACAAATTCTTACACGAGGAAGAACTTGAAGACCTTGTATACTTCTAATGTCGAATCAGGATCAACAAAGACAGAAATCAAGGATTGGGTCGAACTCTTCTTGTTAAGGTAATAGCTATGAATAGTCATCTTCTACCCCGAAAGAGGGGCACTTATTATGGGACATACAATGCATTAGAGGCGTATGATCATTCCGCTTGCACCGGGTTATTCTATTCCACCTCTTCTAGAGAAAAGAACTTCAAGAAAAATACTTAATAACATGGCGATCCATTTATACAAAATCTCTAGTCCGAGCACACGCAAAGGAGCCGTAGACAGTCAAATGAAATCCAATCCACGAAATAAATTGATCTATGGACGACATCATTGTAGTAAAGGTCGTAATGCCAGAGGAATCATTACCGTAAGGCATAGAGGGGGGGGTCATAAGCGCTTATACCGTCGAATCGATTTTCGACGAAATCAAAAAAACATATCTGGTAGAATCGTAACCATAGAATACGACCCTAATCGAAATGCATACATTTGTCTTATACACTACGGGGATGGTGAGAAGAGATATATTTTACATCCCAGAGGAGCTAGAATTGGAGATACCATTGCTTCTGGTACAGAAGCTTTTATATCAATGGGAAATGCCCTACCTTTGAGTGCGGTTTGAACTATTGATTTACGTAATTGGAAGTAACCAATTAGGTTTACGACAAAACCTATAAATCGATCACTGATCCAATTGGAGTACCTCTATGGAATAGACCTCAACAGAAAACTGTTGAGTAACGGCAGCAAGTGATTGAGTTCAGTAGTTTCTCATAGAAAATTATTGACTCTCGAGATATGGTAATATGGAGAAAACTGTTTGAAGCACGCACAGAACTGGAAGCGCACCTTCTTTCAAAGAGAGGAGGGTTATTCACATTTCATTTGATGGTCAGAGGCGAATTGAAAGCTAAGCAGTGGTAATGAAGATCCACCGAAGAGATGTCTCCTACGTTACCCGTAATATGTGGAAGTATCGACGTAATTTTATAGAGTCATTCGGTCTGAATGCTACATGAGAAACATAAGCCAGATGACGGAACGGAGAGACCTAGGATGTAGAAGATGATAACATGAATGATTCATCAGATTCGTATTCCTCTATATCCACTCATGTGATACTTCATTATACGATGAAAAGATCTATTTTTTTCTATATCATCATATACATCTAGAAAGCCGTATGCTTTGTAAGAAGCTTGTACAGTTTGGGAAGGGGTTTTTTTGATAAAAAAGAAGAATCTACTTCAACCGATATGCCTTTAGGCACGGCCATACATAACATAGAATTCACACATGGAAAAGGCGGACAATTAGCTAGAGCAGCAGGTGCTGTAGCGAGACTGATTGCAAAAGAGGGTAAATCAGCCACATTAAGATTACCATCTGGGGAGGTTCGTTTGATATCCCAAAACTGCTTAGCAACAATCGGACAAGTGGGTAATGTTGGGGTGAAGCTCAAGAGTTTGGGTAGAGCTGGATCGAAGTGTTGGCTAGGTAAGCGTCCTGTGGTAAGAGGAGTAGTTATGAACCCTGTGGACCATCCACACGGAGGCGGTGAAGGAAAAGCCCCAATTGGTAGAAAAAAACCCGCAACTCCTTGGGGTTATCCTGCGCTTGGAAGAAGAAGTAGGAAAAGGAGAAAATATAGTGATAGCTTGATTCTTCGTCGCCGTAAATAGGAATATTCCAAATAGAATTTTTGGAATTCGAAATAATGGGATGGGCGAACGACGGGAATTGAACCCGCGCATGGTGGATCCACAATCCACTGCCTTGATCCACTTGGCTACATCCGCCCCTTATCTAGCTAAAGAAAGTATTTTGTCTTTTTTCCATTCCGAATTATTGTATTGATTCTGACCTCGATACTTAGATCATTCTATTGGACATAGAATGACAATCAATCTTTTCCATGCAAAAAAAGGAGTAATCAGTTGTGATAGGTGAAAAAAACAGGATTGTCAAAAACAGGATTGTCAAAAAAAGGATTGTAGTAAAGAAAAGATTTGTAGCTAAGCATTTATCGGAAACATTTGAAAAAATCAAAAAGGGGGAGGAGAGAGAAATAATAGTCACTTGGTCTCGGGCATCCACTATTATACCCTCAATGGTTGGCCATACAATCGGTATTCATAATGGAAAGGAACATATACCTATTTATATAACAGATTCTATGAAAGGTCACAAATTGGGAGAATTCGCGCCTACCCGGAAGGACCCGATAGATGAAAGAAACGATAACGATAATAAATCTGTAATGAAGAATAAAAAAAAATAGGGATCAAACAAAGATTAAGGAGAAAGAATCTTATGAAAAATCTTAAAAAACTAGGGAATAACCCTATGAAAAAGAATTCAAGTTCAAGTAAAGGAGTTCAAGTTTTAACTCAACATATAGGTATTTCTGCTTCCAAAGCACGAAGAATAATTGATCAGATTCGCGGACGTTCTTATGAAGAAACACTTACGATACTTAAATTCATGCCTTATCAAGCATCTTCTATCATTTTCAAATTAGTCTATTCTGCAGCAAGAAATGCTAATCATAATATGGGTTTAAACAATGCTGAATTATTCATTAGTAAAGCCGAAGTCAATAGGAGTACTATTAGAAAAAAGACAAGACTCTGTGCTCAAGGACACAGTTATCCAATAAAAAGAATCACGTGTCTTATAACAATTGTACTAAAGGAAAAATCGAAATCTTTATTAGATTAATCTAAAATTTAGATATTAAATTAAAAAGATATGGATGAAAAAAATAAAATAAAATAGAAAATTATGGGACAAAAAACAAACCCACTTTGTTTCAGACTTGGTACAACCCACAGTCATCATTCTGTTTGGTTTGAAGAACCAAAAAAATATTCTACGAGTATACAAGAAGATCGAAAAATACGAAATTTTTTCAAGAATTATATACAAAAAAAAATCAAAGAATTTCTAAAAACTGCTAAAAAAGAATATTCACAAAAAGAACTACAAAAATATCTACAAGAATATTATTTAAAACAATTAACAGAAGAAGAACTACAAGAATATTATTTAAGACAATTAAAACAAAAACAATTAAAACAAAAACAATTAAAACAAAAACAGCAAAAGAATAAAAAGAAGAAAAAACATTATTTTAAAAAAAGTAAATTAAGTCAACCTCCTTTAGGCCTACCTCCCTTAGGCCTACCTCCCTCAGGCCTACCCCCCTTAGGCTTTGAAGGAATTATACGTATACAAATTGAAAAACAAGGAGTTAGAGCAAAAAAAACATTTGTACGAATCATAATCTATAGCGGATTGGTACCAAAATTCTTATTGAAAGGAGAAACACTGAAAGATTTCAAGGAAAATATAGAGAAACAAGAATTCTTCTATTCTATATACCCCACAAGATATCCCAGAAGACTTCGTATTCAACTCGTCGAATACGCTGAAGAACCACTTTATAGCCACCCTAATCTTATTGCAGAATTTATAGCCTTACAATTAAAACAGAGAGTTCCGTTTAGAAAGACAATGAAAAAAGCTATTGATATAACTAAATCTACAGGTATAAAAGGAATCAAAATACAACTCGCAGGCCGTATCGACGGAAAAGATATCGCGCGTAAAGAAAGTAAAAGAAAGGGTAAACTACCCTTACAAATAATTTGTACCAAAATGGATTATTATTCTCATACAATTCAAGCTGTCTATGGAGTTTTAGGCTTAAAAATTTGGATATTTAGAAAGTAGAATTAATAAAGTAGAAAAAATTGACTTTGTCTTTCCATATCCATTAAAGAAAAAAAACAAAGAATTCAAATCGAATTAGTTAGGGTTAAATAAAAATTTGATTGACTTTTTTAGTATAATTGCTATGCTTAGTGTGTGATTCGTTAGTTTTTTCTTTAAAATTTAAAAATAAGAATTGAAAAAGTCAACTAATCCTTACTAAAAACTTATTCTTACTAAAAATAAAATTCTTACTAAAAATAAAAACTTATTTTTTTTTTAATCAAAAAAAAACCAACCTATTGCTTCGTATTATCAAGATCCCAAGAAAAAGTCACTATAATGATTTAAATATGAATAAATCATATATTTGTAGCAACTGAAATCTCTTCTTTTTTTTTCTAATTCATAGAGAAAAAATCCGATTATTTATTTTTAAGTAAAAATAAAGGGATTTTTATAAAAGGAAAGGTGATAGAAAGAAAGAACAAGATATCAATGTTATATCATCCCAATATGTATGGTCTATAAATCACGTGATAAAAGAAAAAGCAGTGTAACAAAGCATCAATAATCAAAATTTGAATCTTAATCAAATATTCAATTCAAAAAGACTGAAAAAAGAGAAATATTAATAAAATAAAAAAGAATAAAGAGTCCTGAGTTAATAAAACTAAGGAAATTAACTCAAAAACAAATTTTGTTGTAAGCTCCATTGCAGAGTTTGGGCCTAATCATGAATAGAGAAGCTATGGGAACGACAGAACCTTTGAGTATATAGAATTCTATTAAATAAAAAAATTCTAAAATTTCATTAGGTGGGATGGCGGAACAAACTAAGAAAACATTTAATTATTTATTCTGAAAGTGATGAATCGAACCTACGAATGAAAGAAAAAAATGAAAAAAAAAACAGTAAATATTCGCCCGCGGAATAGCTTTTTATTTTTTTTTATTCGCGAGGAGCTGGATGAGAATAAATTCTCATGTCCTGTTTTGCAATAGAGATGAGATTCAAAAAAGAACCATCGACTATAACCCCAAAAAAACGAAATTTCGTAAACAACATAGAGGAAGAATGAAGGGAATATCTCGTCGAGGCAATTCGATTTCTTTTGGCAGATATGCTCTTCAAGCACTTGAACCTGCCTGGATTACAGCTAGACAAATAGAAGCAGGACGAAGGGCAATAACACGATATGTGCGTCGTGGTGCAAAAATATGGGTACGTATGTTTCCCGACAAACCTGTTACAATAAGGACTACGGAAACACGCATGGGTTCAGGTAAAGGAGATCCAAAATATTGGGTATGCGTTATTAAACCTGGTCGAATACTTTATGAAATGAGTGGAGTATCAGAAACTATTGCTAGAAGAGCTATCTCAATAGCTGCTCACAAAATGCCTATACAAACTCAATTTCTTATTTCAGAATAGAAAAGTACAGGAAGAAAGATAAAGTATTAAAGATTAAAAAGCAAGTATAGATTTATTTTTTTTCTGGATAGAAAATATTTTTTATTTTATTTTTGTACTGAAATTTAGAAATTGAAAAAAAAAGAAAGATATGATTCAACCTCAAACTATCTTGAATGTAGCAGATAACAGCGGTGCTCGAAAATTGATGTGTATTCGAATCATAGGAGCTAGTAATCAACGATATGCTCAAATTGGTAATGTTATTGTTGCTGTAATCAAAGAAGCAGTTCCCAATATGTCTCTAGAAAAATCTGAAGTAATTCGAGCTGTAATTGTACGTACATGTAAGGAATTCAAATGTGAAGATGGTATGATAATAAAATACGATGACAATGCAGCAGTTGTCATTGATCAAAAAGGAAATCCAAAAGGATCTAGGATTTTTGGTGCAATCACCGAAGAATTGAGAAAATTTCGTTTTACTAAAATTCTCTCATTAGCTCCTGATGTATTATAAAAACTAGTAATTGAGACTATTAACTAGTAAATGAGACTATTATATATTGGATATCTTAAATAGATGAAATTGGGGATTCTTTAGGGTATATATTTGAAAAAATCAAAAAAAAAAAGGAAAACATGTTGATTACAAAAAAATTTGCGAGAATCCATAATTAAAATTTGTTATGAGTAAGGACACTATTTCCAATCTTATTACTTTGATAAGAAATGCTGACATGGCTAAAAAAGAAACTGTTCCAATACCATCTACAAACATTACTGAAAGCATTGTTAAGATACTTTTAAGAGAGGGTTTTATTGAAAATGTTCGGAAACACAAAAAAAATAACAAAAATTTCTTGATTTTAAGTTTACCTTTTTATAGAAAAAAAGGAATATATAGAACTAGAACTATTTTAAAACGTATAAGCCGACCCAGTTTTCGAATTTACTCGAAGTATCAACGAATTCCTAAGATTCTAGGTGGAATAGGAATCGTAATTCTGTCTACTTCTCGAGGTATAATAACAGATCGAGAAGCTCGACTTCAAAGAATTGGAGGAGAAATTTTATGTTATATATGGTAATTCTCATAAAAATAAAAAAGAAAGCTCTCAGTAATGTCATTACTAAAAAAAAGGATATTTTGAATCATTCCGTATACAAATTTCATGTAATTTCAAAAATTTCGCAAATATTTTTTCGCATCAAAGGAGGTGTACTATGAAAAAGAAAAAAAGTAGTCCTGGAAAAGAAAACAATGAACGATTTATTTTTGAAGGAACAATTGTGGATCCAATCAAAGATATAATGTTCCACGTACGTTTAGATCATACTAATAAAATCGTTCTGGGTTATCTCTCTGGTAAGATACGTCGCAACCGTATACGTGTATTACTGGGAGATAGAGTCAAGATCCTGATAAATGAATTTGACCCAGAAAAAGGAAAGATTTTTTATAGATTTCCTCCTCAATCAAAAAAGAGTCGATTAAAAAAGATAAAAAATGACCATCAAGCGATGGAGAATCCTACCTCTACTGAATCGACAGAAACCGCAAATCCAATAAGAAAGGATTCCTAAGAATCAACAGATCAAAGGAATAGAAAGACACAACACTTAACCAAGATTAGGCAGATTGGATTAATGAATCTTTTTTTTCCCAATAAATATTAAAAGTATGAAAACTTTTATGATCAATTTTAAAGCGTATGTCGTCGACCAAATCGACGACCGGAAATTCCGCGCCCGCTTGTGCGGGACTGATATAGTGGTCGAGTGTTTTCTATCTCATCAATTGTTTCGTAACAATACCCCTGTATTGATAGGGGATCTCATAAAACTTGAATACAACCCAACTCTTAGACGCAAAAAAAGAAGGTTATATTATATAATTGAGGTGATATCATAAGTATTTTGATATGCAGCTAAAAGTTGGGTTAAACCAACAACTATTCATGATTCCATATTCCATATGGAATTAATTATATAATTTTCGAAAATAAAAAAGACTTTCATGATAAAACTTCGTTTGAGACGATGTGGGAAAAAGCAACGTGCGACTTGAAGGACATAATTTTCTGTGGATTTTTACATCTACCATTTTCTTTCTAGAGTAATGAAAATGCTTTTGGTTCGACATAATTTGTTCTGTTCAAAAACCCATAAACAGTACATGATGAAGCTCGAAGTTTGATTTTTTTATTTGTTCTATCAAATAAGGGAAAGAATCCAGGGTTAGTGAGAATTAACTTAAATTTCATTTTAATTAATTGAAAGAAACTTTGTCAGTATTTTCTTAACATCGAGATCAAAAAAAATCCAATTCAAACAAGAAAAAAAATAAAAGAGAGAAAGTAAAATTGTTGGAAATTGGTAAAACTCTTTTGATTATAAGGTGGAATGGAAGTGAATCCTTCATATTTTATTCATAAGTATAAGGAAATCAGAAAAAAGGGGTGTTGCTTTCCCTTTGACAAGGAATAAAGATTTCCAAAGTAATCTATAAACCTAACCTAAAGATTCTAAAAAGAAAATATAAAGGATTCCGGAACAAGAAAATACTTCGTTGAAATTATCTCAACAATGTAATTGGATCATTTTAATCTAAATATCTTTCTTAGAGATAAGACAAACAAAAGAGTTTATAGACAGCTCAAGAAATTTCTTCATAAGGATTTTCCTTTGAACTTATTTAACTTGAGTCATGAGTCAAAATGATATTTTTTTCTATAACAAACAAAAAGGAAAAAGGAATTCTATTTAAATCATAGTCTAATTCATGATTTTTTGAGCCCATTTTCCATTCTATAGATAAATTTAAATCATTTTTCTTGAGCCGTATGAGGTGAAAATTTCACATACGTTTCTAGGGAGGCTTTTTTATCTATATCTATCCCAATGAGCCATCTATCGAATCGTTGCAACTGATGCTCGGTCCCGAAGAGAAGGAAAAGATCTTGGAAAAGTAGGTTTTTATGATCCAATAAATAAAAAAACTTATTTAAATTTTTCTGCTATTCTTTTTTTCCTTAAAAAAGGTGCTCAACCTACAGAGACTGTTCATGATATATTAACAAGGGCAGAATTTTTTAAAGAAAGAAGTTTGGGTTAATGAAAGCAAGGAAAGAACAAAATTTCGAAATATAAAAATTATATGAAGATCCACCATTTATATAGGAGAAAAGAATTAATTAAGGTATAAATATACTATGACTTAAATAAGCTTTTATCTTAATAAGATATGATTCGATTATATTTAAGATGATATTTATATTTAATAATAGAAATATTCAATTTTTCTATTTTTATTTTATCTTTTGATACGTAAGCGAATATTTTCGCGAATTATCTCTACTATGTTTAATTACCTATTGCTACTTGAATCTTAAATAAATATTCTTGGATCTTAATTGAATCTTATAATCAATTAAGTAGGAGATTATATGGCAAGATTTTTACTAGCCAAGGTCATGGACCAATTCAGTGAGAAAACTTTTCACGCACGGGTGTTTCTGACTGGTGAAATTTTAGTATGTCATCTCGATAATAGGTTCCGTAAGGGGACAACTGTATTAGTTGGAGGTCTAGTACTGCTAGAATACAACGAGAATAAACCTTAAAAAAAAAAAGGTTTTATTATATCTATAATTGGCATTGTAGTGATAT